GATGTGTGAACAACGAAAGTTGTGTACCATAGTCAATAGCTAGGTATGGATAAGGGGGCATAGAATACATATGGTGAGCTACAACGATGGTTAAAGAGCCTAACATAGCCAGGTTAAGAGATAATTGAGCATGCCATGACGTTGTTAGGATTTCATAAAGTCCCCTATGGCCCTGGCCTGTAAATGGACCCTTATGAGCCTCTAAAATGTCTTTAAGGCCATGACCAATGCCCCAGTTGGTCCTATACATATGACCGGCGATCAAGAAAAGAATTGCAATAGCTAAATGATGGTGCGCAGTATCACTCAGCCACAGACCCCCTGTTATTGGATTTAATCCTCCACGAAAACTCAGAAATTCTGCATATTTTGACCAATTCAAGGTGAAAAAGGGAGTTGCTCCTTCGGCAAAACTGGGATAAAGTTGAGCCAAAAGATCCCGATTCAAGATGAATTCATGAGGAAGTGGTATCTCTTTAGGATCAACCCCAGCATCGAGAAATTGGTTAATCGGTAAAGATACATGGATTTGGTGTCCCGCCCAAGAAAGAGACCCAAGTCCTAGTAACCCCGCTAAATGGTGATTCAACATAGATTCCACATCTTGGAACCAAGCCAATTTTGGGGCGGCTTTATGATAATGGAACCAACCAGCAAAAAGCATTAATGATGCAAAGACCAATGCACCGATTGCAGTACAATAGAGTTGTAATTCATTAGTTATTCCAGATGCTCGCCAAAGCTGAAAAAAACCGGAGGTTATTTGTATTCCTCGGAAACCCCCGCCCACATCACCATTCAATATTTCTTGACCCACTATTGGCCAAACCACCTGGGCACTGGGTCCAATGTGAACAGGATCGCTTAGCCATGCTTCATAATTGGAAAAACGGGCGCCATGGAAGTACATGCCACTCAGCCAAAGAAAGATAATGGATAGTTGACCGAAATGAGCACTAAATACTTTTCGAGAGATCTCCTCCAAATCACTGGTATGACTGTCGAAATCGTGAGCATCAGCATGTAGATTCCAGATCCAAGTAGTAGTATCAGGGCCCTTAGCTATTGTTCGTGAGAAATGCCCAGGTCTGGCCCATTCCTCAAAAGACGTTTTTACAGGATCCCTATCTACAACAATTTTCACTTCTGGTTCCGGCGAACGAATAATCATTAAGTCCTCCTCTTTCCGGACAACACATACAAAGAGACCTGCCAACAGTCAAGTTTTTAGTTTAACCTCTGAAAGATGGATATTTTATTTATGATTGGTCCCTTTCTTTCCCATCTCTCATCCATCTATTTTTATTTTATTGAGTTATTCACTAGAGCAGTTATGATATCAAAGTCGATCCGGGGCAAGTGTTCGGATCTATTATGACATAACGATTAGGCGCCCAACGGACCCCTTTTTATATTGTAAAATCCTTTTTCCTGACATGACGAAGAAACTCTTTTTTTTTTTTGCTAGTGTATTTATATCTGAATGTAAAAGTGCCTATATACTTCCATGAAACATCTTCTTACTCTATTACAAATTACAAGACAAGATCATTTCTTAGAATTAATAAGATCTATTGCGATATCTATATTTAATAATTCGAGGGTCTCTTTTGTTATGTTATTTATTAGCTTTGTTTTATTAGCTATATTCTATACTGCTGTATCCGTAGTATTTATACTTATGAGATACCATACAAAATATAATGTGAGATACCATACAAAATATAATGTGTTTTAGGAGGAGGGGATATAATGAAATTCTTGATTGGATCTTCTCATAAGAACGATCTATTTTATTTGATTGATGGATCCAATAACCAATTTTTATTTTAATAAATTAAAAACGAAAGTGCTTTTATTCGAATTCGAAACGCCTCGTGATCTTCAACCAATTATGTGCTTCAATATAATTACCCGGAGTAAGCGCTATAGCTTGTTTCCAATACTCAGCAGCTTGATCGAACCAAGCCTCCGCAATTTCAGAATCACCCTGTAGAATGGCCTGTTCTCCCCGGTCGGAATAGGTGGGTAAATTCCTTCCCTTAGAACCGTACTTGAGAGTTTCCTACCTCATACGGCTCAGCAATCGATTCTGTTGCCGCCCGTCTTATTAATTTATCCTATGCTAAATGAATTCAATTTTTCATAATAATAAACCTATCCCATTTTTCTTGGGTTAACCAGAAGAAATAAAGTTAATTACATAAGTTTCAAACTCTAATTTTGATCAATAATCGGTTTTATCTTTTCTCCTACCTTCAGAAGAATGAAGAATGGGTATCCCCCTGTTAGAATTTTCTGAAAGGTAACTACCTCGGTTTCATTTCATATATGAAATTCATATAGAATTTTTGAAAAAGACCTTCCTCCATAAGAAAAAAGAAATTACTATCTTTGGGATCTGATGCTACACCGCTGCTCAATAACTTAGTGGATCGACTTTATTACATAAGTTGATTCCTCACTTTATATCTCATATATCATGACATAAGTAAGCAGTTCTTAACTGTATCGACCAAATAGCTTGCTAATTGATCTTTACGGTGCTTTCTCTATCAATTCGATCCTTTATCCATAGAGTATATAAGCGTACCTATTTCTTCATATTTTGGTTCTCGTGAAGACTTTTTCCTTGCTACAGCTGATAAAAATCGTTGCTTTGGACGATGCATATGTAGAAAGCTTATTTTTTTTTTCTAGTATTTACTAGGTAATTTGATCTTTTTTTCCTTCTTTCTATAATGGAGATAGTCGCACGTAATGACAGATCACGGCCATATTATTAAAAGCTTGTGGTAAGAATGGGTTTCGTTCGAGTGCCCGGAAATAATATTCCAAAGCCTTCGTATGTTCTCCGTTGCTTGTGTGTATAAGGCCTATGTTATAGAGTATATAACTTCGATCGTAGGGATCAATTTCTAGTCGCGTAGCTTCATAATAATTCTGTAAAGCTTCCGCATAATTTCCTTCAGATTGAGCCGACATCCGTTACGGTCGTTCATTCTATTCAAAGAATCTCCGTTCCAGAACCATACATGAGATTTTCATCTCATATGGCTCCTCCCCTCTGTGCATAGTACTAAGGGAAATAATCATCTATGGAATCAAGATTTCACCATTCTCATTATGAACTGACGGGGGCTAGTATTTTTACTAGAAATCCCTAGCCAGCCTTCCCGAAAGAGGTCTCTTCTTAACACCAATTGTATTAGTGCTAGATGGAAATGGTAACTCCAATAATTTCTTTGTCCTCAACGCCTCCTAATTTATAGAGGAATTAGTCACTTCAACAATCTTTGATGGTTATGTGGGTATCCAAAGTACGAACGAGATGGATGTTTGTTGTCCCAACCATTCTTGTTAGTCCCGAGACCCATAAGTAAGGGATAATTTATAACAAAGTTTTCGTGTTGTTGATTCCTTAGAGTAGTGCTTCTTCCCCTATGCTATGCTGCCTATTGGTACTAGTGGCGTAGTATTGACCCGCAATCCAGAACCTATAGGTGTAACCTTTCGCTCAATACTAAAATCGATAATTAAAGCATCTGAGGCCGCATCAATCGAGGATACACGACAGAAGGAATTGTTCTATCTCAAAACTTTACCTTCACCAAGCGTCGGTTTATTTCAATAAAATAATTTGTTTCTTTCTATCCCGAACCGCGCCTCTTTTTCTCAGATTAAGGCCTAAAAAAACAAGAAAAAAGAATCAAATCGCACCATCTCTGTAATAGGTAAATGCCCTTTTTTCCCCTGAAGTTGTCGGAATTATTCGTAATAAGATATTGGCTAGAATTGAAGAAGTCTTATCAATAAAATTTCCATTTATCCGGGATCTAGGCATAATTAGCAATCCATTATATAATTCTTCTCATTTTCCCTTGGGGAAAATGATCCAAAAAGGAATTGTACAGTAGTACGAAATATCATAAAATAGATTAATAAAAAAAAAATATGTGGACCTTACGCGGAAATTGTTCCCTTTTGGACAAGGAGAGATATGAAATATTTGAATAAGATCGGATTTAATACCAATTTAGTAGTATACCGATGAACGGAACTATTACTATTTTCTCTAAGTTGACTAACCGAGGACTTGATTTTACTACGGATTCTGGTAACTCGATAAGTTTTGATTTGGTTATGGTCCAAATAAAAGAGGAAAAAGAATGGAATAATCAGTCCATGATAAACTATCCAATTTCAAATTCAAATTAGAGTAACCATCTCTTTTATTTGCATAACGTGTATACGTCATACAATTGAAATAGAAAAATCCAAGGGACAATTACTAATAGATCTAGTAATAGATCTATGGGGGAACTGATGAGGAAATTGTTGTTGAGAACTATGAAATTTGAAAGGGATTTTTGATTTCTATGGAACCATTGATTTGTCGTACCCGTACTGCAATAATATGAATGACTCGCTATTCACTTCACTCGGTTTCTGTTCAATAATAAGATTATGTATATGTGGGAGAGATGGCCGAGTGGTTCAAGGCGTAGCATTGGAACTGCTATGTAGGCTTTTGTTTACCGAGGGTTCGAATCCCTCTCTTTCCGTTTCTGTGGATTCACCGACGTTACCGACCACAATGTATCAAATCAAATAACAATTGATAGCATTATTCCAACAGAACAGTAAGACCTTTATTTGTATTTTATTTGTATTTGATTTGATAAGGATTCTCTATTCCTAATTACATTACTTGTGATACGTTAATAAGAAAAATGCGGATCAAAGCCCTTAAACCTTAAATCTATTTCCTTCGACAAAAGGGAAAAAAAATGGTCTGAACCTTTCTTTGTTATTTCGTTAGGTTTAAGTCTGACGGGAATAATATTCTACGACTAACAACTCATTTATTTTCAAACCGATCCACTTACTATCTATTATTTGATTTACTAATCCTTTATATTGGAATGAGTCAATAGTTAAATGTTTTGGCAATTCCTCGCGGGGCGATGAAGCAATATAATTTTGAATCAGAGCTTTCGATCTTTGTTCATCCTTCGGAGTAATAATATCTTGGGGTTTGCAACGATAACTTGGTATATCCACTACACGACCATTAACTAAAATATGTCTATGGTTAACTAATTGTCTGGCTCCAGGAATGGTTGAAGCCATACCCAATCGAAAAAGGATGTTATCCAAACGCATCTCAAGTAGCTGTAGTAAAACTTGACCTGTTGACCCTTTGGCTTTTCCAGCGATATGCACATATCTAAGTAATTGCCGTTCTGTGAGACCATAATGAAAACGCAATTTCTGTTTTTCTTCTAGCCGAATACGATATTGTGATCTTTTCCTAGAGCGCAATTGGTTTTTAAGATCACTTCCGGATTTAGGCCTTTTACTAGTTAATCCTGGTAAAGCCCCCAGACGGCGTATTTTTTTGAAACGAGGCCCTCGGTAACGAGACATAAAACTCCTTTTTATTTTATTTAAATTTCATTTTACAGAAAAAATCTAAATTAAGACTGAACTAAAGGATAAACAAAGCAAAGCTAAATATCTACTGAAGTACTACTAAAATAGAATGAAATGAATTGTATCAATATCCGGATTTTTTGTATATATAGGAAGTTAAGGCTCCGTTTTATGATTTGTTCCGTAGAGATCTAATTGCTCCAATTCATTTTTTATTCATAGTTGCGAGTTAACACGACATAATAGATCATCGGCCCGACATTTTGAGAAAAGGAGAGGAGAGATTATCAATCACGGAAAAAATGGATAGAGAAAAAGAAAAGCCGGCTATCGGAATCGAACCGATGACCATCGCATTACAAATGCGATGCTCTAACCTCTGAGCTAAGCGGGCTCGCATAACAGAAATAGTGAATAGGAATTCAGGAAACTACCAGATTTTGATTTTATAGTAATTTACTATTTTTATACGAAAATACTAATACTGAAAAATACTAAATTTTAATTATATTTATTTTATTATGATTATGAATATTTTATTATGAATATAACTGAATAGAATAGGATTCTATTTTAGTAATAGAATGACTAATTCGGTAGGCATATGACTATATAGTCATTCTATCTACCATTAGATTATTTATTATTATTTCTTTAATTTATAATTTATTAAAATTTATTTTTAAAAATATTTTATATTTATATTATTAATAATTTAATAATTACTTAACTTAATACTTAATAATAATAATACTTAGATACTACGTAATATTTACCTATTTTTACTTAATATATTCTTACTTAATAAGAATATAATAATAATATTAAATTTTAAATTATGATTTTAGAAAAGTCTAATTATTTCTTAGAACAGTTATACTAAATTATGCTAATTAATTATAATTATATATGTATAATTATATATGTAATGATATATAATGAAATGATAGCGAATCCATCCTACGAAAGGGATAAAAAGATACAATTTATAATAGGATATTACTCTGTTTTCATTCAGAAAGGGGGGAGATAGGATGAAAAAAAGAAGAATGAATATCGACCCTTACAGTATTCCAAATCGACCTTTAAAGTCAAAATGAAGGGGGGAGAGACATATATATGTTGGATATATATATTCATATTGAATTGTGGACACATCAATGATAGAATCATGTCTGATTGAAACAGATTGAAACAAATAGGGCTCATCTAATACAATAGAGATGAAATGATGGAGGATGGCGAAAAAAAAAAAAATAAAATAGCGGCATACACTTTTTAGATATAAGAATCATTAGCTAATGAATTCAACGATTTCAAGATAAATGAAAGGGGTGAATTACAACTAGATCCTGTCTCAAGGGGGGATATGGCGAAATCGGTAGACGCTACGGACTTGATTAGCTTGAGCCTTGGTATGGAAACCTGCTAAGTGGTAACTTCCAAATTCAGAGAAACCCCGGAATTCAAAATGGGCAATCCTGAGCCAAATCTTTATTTTGATAAAATAGGGGTTTAATTTATAAAACTAGAATCAAAAAGGGATAGGTGCAGAGACTCAATGGAAGCTGTTCTAACGAATGGAGTTGACTACGTTACGTTGCGTTGGTAGCTGGAATCCCTCTATCAAAATTACAGATAGGATGGCCCTATATACGTATATATACATACTGACATATCAAACGATTGATTAATCACGGCCCGAATCCGAATCCATATTATATATTTTATATTATTTTTATTTTTATATTATATAATAATAATATATATATGATATATGAATATATATGATATATGAATATATTTATATATATATATAATTATATGATATGAATATGAAAAAAAAATTTAGAGTTATTGTGAATCTATTCCAATCGAAGTTGAAAAAAGAATCGAATATTCAGTTATCAAATTATTCATTCCAGAGTCTGAAAAATCTTTTGAAAAACTGATTAATTGGACGAGAATAAAGAGAGAGTCCCATTCTACATGTCAATATCGACAACAATGAAATTTATAGTAAAAGGAAAATCCGTCGACTTTAGAAGTCGTGAGGGTTCAAGT